TAGTAGGAGAGAAACCTTATGGTAAAGAAGAAAAAAACAGAAATATACGCTTTTGGTCGCCATATATCTTTATCCGCTGACAAAGCAAGAAGAATAATTGATCAAATTCGCGGTCGTTCCTACGAGGAAACACTTATGATACTAGAACTCATGCCCTATAAAGCATGTTATCCCATTTTCAAATTGGTTTATTCTGCAGCAGCAAATGCTAGTTTCAATATGGGTTCCGACGAGGCCAATTTAGTAATTCGTAAAGCTGAGGTTAACGAGGGTACTGCCGCGAAGAAATTAAAACCACGGGCTCGAGGACGTAGTTATGCGATAAAAAAAGCTACCTGTCATATAACTATTGTAGTGCAAGATAGATCTTTAGATGAATATGAAGAGATATCTTTCTATTCGTTAAAAAACCCTAGATGGAAAAAGACAACTATGGTATATGATGATGCGTATAATAGTGAGGTAGTATGGGACAAAAAATAAATCCACTTGGTTTCCGACTTGGTACAACCCAAAGCCATCATTCCCTTTGGTTTGCACAACCAAAAAATTATTCTGAGGGTCTACAAGAAGATCAAAAAATAAGAGATTTTATCAAAAATTATGTTCAAAAGAATATGAGAATATCCTCCGGTGCCGAGGGAATTGCCCGCATAGAGATTCAAAAAAGAATCGATTTGCTCCAGGTCATAATCTTTATGGGGTTCCCGAAGTTATTAATCGAAAGTAGACCGCGAGGAATCGAAGAATTACAGATGAATCTACAAAACGAATTTCATTATGTGAACCGAAAACTTAACATTGCTATCACAAGAATTGCAAAACCTTATGGAAATCCTAATATTCTTGCAGAATTTATAGCCGGGCAATTAAAGAATAGAGTTTCATTTCGAAAAGCAATGAAAAAGGCTATTGAATTGACTGAACAAGCAGATACAAAAGGAATTCAAGTACAAATTGCAGGGCGTATCGACGGAAAAGAAATTGCACGTGTCGAATGGATCAGAGAAGGTCGGGTTCCCCTACAAACCATTCGTGCTAAAATTGATTATTGTTCTTATACAGTTCGGACTATCTATGGGGTATTAGGCATCAAAATTTGGATTTTTATAGACAAGGGAGAGGAATAACAAAACTTTCATTGTTTTTCCGTCGATAGAACAAAAAGGGGGAAACTCATTCATTCTTTTTCTGGCCAATCAAACAAATTCCGAATTCTTTAATTCTTTTAATTCTATAGGGTTGAATAAAAATTAGATTGACCTTTTGTTTTGATATAATTGCTATGCTTAGTGTGTGACTCGTTGGTTTTAGGGGGTTGGGATTAAAAAAAGACCGGCCCAGTAGTATGAAAACCAACCCATCGCTTCATATTATCTGGATCTAAAGAACCTGTCAAGATATGCCAAATCGGTCATATCTTTGTAGCAACTGACATTTTTTTACAATTAAACTTTAATGAATTCTAAGTTTAAAACAAAATACAGAACAAGAGTGTGGATAAATGGAAGGGTGAGAGAAAGAAAGAAAAAAATATCAATGATATAGAATTCCAATATGTAAGGTCTATGAGTCCTCTCATAACAGTGTAATAAAGCATCAATACTAATTGATTCATCCATAATGAAATAGTAAATGAATCCTTCTTATAGATTATAGAAGAAAAAACTCAAGAGCTTCGAGCCAATAAAGACTAAGAAGATTGACTCAAGGATAAATTGGATTAGAAGCTTCGTTGTAAAATTCTGACCTAACCATTTAGTACGAAGTGGTGGGGACGAAGGAACCTGTGAATGCAAAAGATTTTATTCAACAAATGAATCTTAATGATTCACTCGTTGGGATGGCGAAATGAACCGGAAATCAATTCATCTATTCGGAGAAATGACGAACAAGTGCTAGGACTGAAATAGAGATTGCAAGAGTCAACATTCGCCCGCGATAATTTTTTTTTGAATTTTAATTGGTAAACCTGGATAAAAGACAAAAGAAAATAAAGATTTAATAGGACGTTCCAAAAAAACGATTTTTTATCCAATTTTTCTAAAAATGTTCTAATATCTATGCAAATTAATTGCAAGTCCATTTTGAATCCTTTTATTTGCGAGGAGCTGGATGAGAAGAAACTCTCACGTCCAGTTCTGTAGTAGAGATGGACTTCCGAAACAACCATCAATTATAACCCCAAAAGAACTAGATTCCGTAAACAACATAGAGGACGAATGAAGGGAATATCTTATCGAGGTAATCATATTTGTTTCGGTAAATATGCTCTTCAGGCGCTTGAGCCTGCTTGGATCACATCTAGACAAATCGAAGCGGGTCGACGAGCAATGACACGAAATGCACGCCGTGGTGGAAAAATATGGGTCCGTATATTTCCAGACAAACCAGTTACAATAAGACCCGCCGAAACACGTATGGGTTCGGGGAAAGGATCCCCTGAATATTGGGTAGCTGTTGTTAAACCGGGGCGAATACTATATGAAATAGGCGGAGTAACTGAAAATATAGCTAGAAGGGCTATTTTAATAGCAGCATCAAAAATGCCTATACGAACTCAATTTATTATTTCGGGATAAAAATTTAGAACCAACACAAATGAGTCTTGGGAATGAAAGAAAACCGCGGGTTTCTTTTTTTTGACAAACAATATTTCTTTTATTTTCTTCATCCTTTGCAGTGGAAGAATAGACTCAAAACTTCATATGATTCAACCTCAGACCCATTTAAATGTAGCGGATAACAGCGGGGCTCGAAAATTGATGTGTATTCGAATCCTAGGAGCTAGTAATCGCCGATATGCTCATATTGGTGACGTTATTGTTGCTGTGATCAAAGAAGCGGTACCAAACATGCCCCTAGAAAAATCAGAAGTAGTAAGAGCTGTAATTGTTCGTACCTGTAAAGAACTTAAACGTGACAGCGGTATGATAATACGATATGATGACAATGCTGCAGTTGTGATTGATCAAGAAGGAAATCCAAAAGGAACTCGAATTTTTGGTGCGATCCCCCGCGAATTGAGACAATTCCATTTTACTAAAATAGTTTCATTAGCTCCCGAGGTATTATAAAATGGGAGCCTGATATCTTTGAGATCTTTGAAAAGAAATAGATTAAGAACTAGATTAATTCGTAGATTATGTCTCACGCATATACCTTGAAAAATGCATATTCATAAACTAATAAAAAAACATGTTAATTAGATCCAATTTTGAGGCACCAAAAATTTTACTTCATCATGGGTAGAGACACTATTGCTGAGATAATAACCTCTATACGAAATGCGGATATGGATAGAAAAAGAGTTGTTCGCATAGCATCTACTAATATTACCGAAAATATTGTTAAAATACTTTTCCGAGAAGGTTTTCTCGAAAACGTCAGAAAACATCGAGAAAAAAACAAAAATTTTTTGGTTTTAACCCTGCGACATAATAGAAGGAATAGGAAAAGACCCCATACCTGTAGAAATTTTTTAAATTTAAAACGGATCAGCCGACCCGGTCTACGAATCTATTCTAACTCTCAACGAATTCCTAGAATTTTAGGTGGAATGGGGATTGTAATTCTTTCTACTTCTCGAGGTATAATGACAGACCGGGAGGCTCGACTAGAAAGAATCGGCGGAGAAATTTTATGTTATATATGGTAATCCTTTTAATATCCAAATGGGATCCGAAACCTCTTCCTATTTGTAAAAAAAAAAAAAAGAAAGGGGTGAGTTGTCTAATATCGTTTCTCCTACATTAGTTGATACTTCAAGGGGGCTTTACCTGAAATGAAAGAACAAAAATGGATTCATGAGGGTTTAATTACCGAATCGCTTCCCAATGGCATGTTCTGGGTTCGGTTAGATAATGAAGATCTGATTATAGGTTATGTTTCAGGAAAGATCCGACGTAGTTTTATACGGATACTGCCAGGAGATAAAGTCAAAATTGAAGTAAGTCGTTATGATTCAACTAGAGGACGTATAATTTATCGACTCCGAAACAAGGATTCGAAAGATTAGGTGGTTTTTATTCAATACGATTCGAGATGAAAAATTGCAAGAAACTTATTTTCTACCAAGAAGTAGATTCAGAATTAAGATAAGGAATGAAAAATATGAAAATAAGAGCTTCCGTCCGTAAAATTTGTGAAAAATGTCGACTAATCCGCAGACGGGGGCGCATTAGAGTAATTTGCTCTAACCCGAGACATAAACAAAGACAAGGATAATCAGACTCACCAAAGGAATAAACGTACAAATAAAGAATCTGTTTTGACATCAAATGGATATATTCCATATATTTCTGACTCATATTTATGAGATGCTACAATATGGCAAAAGCTATACCGAGAATTGGTTCACGTAAAAATGTACGTATTGGTTCACGTAAAAGTGCACGTAGAATACCAAAGGGAGTTATTCATGTTCAAGCAAGTTTCAATAATACTATTGTCACCGTTACAGATGTACGGGGTCGGGTCGTTTCCTGGTCCTCGTCCGGTACTTGTGGATTCAAGGGTACGAGAAGGGGGACGCCCTTTGCCGCTCAAACTGCAGCGGCAAATGCTATTCGTACAGTAGTAGATCAAGGTATGCAACGAGCCGAAGTCATGATAAAAGGTCCCGGTCTCGGAAGAGACGCCGCATTACGAGCTATTCGTAGAAGTGGTATACTATTAACTTTTGTGCGGGATGTAACCCCCATGCCACATAATGGCTGTAGACCCCCCAAAAAAAGACGTGTATAGAAATGAAGAGTGAAGAAATTTCAAGAGAAACAAGAGAAATAAATAATTCAATCAAATAAAATATTATTACTATGGTTCGAGAGAAAGTAACAGTATCTACTCGGACGCTGCAGTGGAAGTGTGTTGAATCCAGAACAGACAGTAAACGTCTTTATTACGGGCGCTTTATTCTGTCTCCACTTATGAAAGGACAGGCCGACACAATAGGCATTGCGATGAGAAGAGCTTTGCTTGGAGAAATAGAAGGAACATGT